CCTTTTCTTGTGTCGAATAGAAGATTAGGAAGACTAGTAATCCCTCCTAAAAGTATTTGTTCCTTTCATTTTTCCCATCCTTCCCTTGTATTCTCTTCCTTTATATTTGTATGCCTATAGTCTATTACTAGGAATGGGATACACGTAATGAATTCCAGACATCCCACAAACAAAACAAAAACAGTATAAACAAAAAGGTTTACAGAATTTTTTGATCATACATAAGTATCGATCGACAATAATTTGTTGCTTTTTACCAACTTGATGTTAAGGAATTTCTGGACCTAGAAATTCATTTCATACAATTGAACCTTTTCAAACTGTTTCTTTTTAAGAACCAAAAAAACTTGTGCCAAAATAACAGATGCCAAGAAGAACAAAAGGCCTTGGACACGTAATGGATCTTGAAGCACTATTTCTGCATCTCCCTGACCAAACCCTCCTACATTGGGATTGCTTGTTAATGGTTGATCGAGCTTGATGGATTCACCCTCTGAAACAAGAAGTTCTGGTCCTGGAGGTACAATATCAACCACTTGATGTCCATCCGATGCATCAACTATGGTTATTTCATATCCTCCTTTTTCTTTACGTACTATTCTGCTTACTATACCTGCTGATGTAGCATTATAGACTGTATTGTTACTCTTGCTCCCATCAGGATAAATCTGACCCCTTCCTCTGTTCCCACCTACATATATGGGATATTTTAAGAAGTGAACGTCTTTCCTCGTAGCAGGGTCGGGGGAAAGAATGGGAAAGGCGATTTCACTATATTTCTGACCGGGAACAGGACCTATCACAAGAATATTTCTTTTATTGGGACGATAACTCTGAAAAGACAGATTTCCCATCTTTTCTCTCACCTCGGGAGAAATACGATCGGGGGGGGCTAACTCGAATCCCTCGGGTAAAATAAGAACAGCCCCTACATTCAAAGCCCCCTTTTTACCATTAGCAAGAACTTGTTTCAGTTGCATATCATAAGGGATTCGAACAACTGCTTCAAATACAGTATCAGGAAGCACGGCTTGCGGAACTTCAATATCCACGGGCTTATTAGCTAAATGGCAATTGGCACATACAATTCGTCCAGTTGCTTCTCGTGGGTTTTCATAACCCTGCTGCGCAAAAATGGGATATGCATTTGAAATAGATGCCCGAGTTATTACATATATCATGATCGATACAGAAATCGATTGAGTCATCTGTTCCTTTACCCAAGAAAAAGTATTTCTATTTTGCATGTCCAATCATTGATCCCGGAATTTCTACAATAAATTAGATAGGTAGCTAGTATAGTTCCCTATACACGAGTCTGTCATTGTACTGGGATAATTGTACTGGAATATAGGACGAATACCTTGAAGAGCTAGAAGTATAAAGAATTAAGTAAGATTGAAAATGCTTTCTTTATATACGAAGAAAGATTCTGATTTGATTGATATCAGGAGATCAAATGAGTTCTTCATTCATTCATTGAATGATAAATAACTACAAGTGAAGGAGATACACGATTTAAATAATAGAAGATCCAATATTTCACAATTGTATCTAGAATAACTGGAAAAGTGGAAACAAGACTAGATATAATTTGATCGTTATGAACCAATCCAAAATCGTTGTAGACCGAACCAATCATTAGTTCCCAACCATGGGTCGAATGAAATCCGATCCATAAATCAGTAACTAAAAGAATCAAAAAAGCTTTTATTGTGTCACTTAAGTTATAGAGGAATTCCTGAATCCAAGAATTAAGAATGACAAGTTCTTCATTACCCAGAATAAAATAACCACTTAGAATAGCGAAACAAATTATATTTGTCGAGAAATCCAAAATGATATGGAGATGATATTCATTGTGTGTTTTGACCAATTGTATCGTTTCCTTGTGTATTCCTATACGAAGTTTTTGTATATGCGTCTCCGGGTACTCCTTTATCATTTCATCCAAGAGGAATAGTTCTTCCAATTCTATGAATCTTTCTAGAACGTTTTTCTCTTGAATATCATTCAAAAAAGTTTCGGATTTCCCGGTATTCCACCAATTAGTAACCCAAGGTTCCAGACATTTATTAAATGAGAGAGAGACCCACCAGGGCAAAAATATTATGGATGAAATATATGGGAGGGAGACCAAGGCTTTCTTTTTTTTTTTTTCATTTTTATCCTAAAAGGACCCTTATTCTATTTCTATATTCCTTTCCTTCTAGATCCGAGATCTAAATTATTACACAAAAATAGGAAATAGATCCATGGGTTCAATACCTTTTTATAGAACTCGTACTTCAGAGAAATATCAGATAGAGTCGACGGTTGTATTAAAAAGGAAATTAGCAAGTTTTTTTCAATTTTTTCTTCAGTTCATTTCAAAATACTTCAATTGGTACGCGCAAGAAATAGGCCAATTCGGCAGCTTTTTGTTCAATTTCTCGTGGAGTAAAATACTCATCAGTACGAGTCAAGGGAATGGCTCCTTGACCTCTGATTTCCATATAAAGGACACGACGAGGATAAAGACCCTCTTTAACCTCCATTCTGATTGATTGTATATCTCTCATAAGTAAGCGAAGGAAGATGCGACGATTTATTCCAGGAAATCCCCAACGAAAAATACACACTATTCCTTCTTTTCTATCGAATCTGTCATAACCACTACCTACATTCCATGAAATTGTGCACCACAAATAGGAGCTAATGAATAGACCTGCGATCCCATAGAAAGACATCACGATCCCTTGTGGAAAAAAAAGAATTTGCTGAGATGGAAATACGGATATCAGATTCCTACCAAGATAACTGGAAGTTCCAACCACTAAGAATCCTAGTGAACCTAAAAAAAGGATACAGGCCCAGAAAAAATTACTTGTTTTTCGAGACCCCATTATAAGTTCTATCCATATATGTTCTGATCGCCAATTCATACTCTACTAGATCCAGTTGCATTCGATTGGAATTGAGAGAATAACCCAAATGAATTTTACTTTCTTGATCCCGAAGTAACTTTCATTAACTAGCACTATTCTGATGTAAACCGTTAGAAGTAATTTGTTAGATACATTGACTTTCCATTTAAATAAAATATTCGCCGATCCATTTTTAATTTAACCAGCTATACCTGCATATACATGCATTTATGCGGATACATGATATCCGCATAAATGCATAATAGTTCTTTCATTTGTGTTCGTAAAGAGTCACATATCGTACCATATTACACTAAATAAATATCTGTATTATGATCCAGTGTTGAAATAAATTGATGAGATTTGGTCCCATCGGATCTAGACAATCTTATTTTTTTGGACATGAAGAGATAAAGAAGCCATTGCAATTGCCGGAAATACTAGGCCCACTAAAGGCACAAAAATAGAGGGTAAGTTGAGATCTGTCATAGAATGGGTGCCTCGATTTAATATTTCTATCTATTAGAAAGAAAAAGATATCTTATGATATGATAAGTATATCTATCCTAAGTATATATCATAAACTGTATTATATTTATAATATTATTTTATTATATTTATAATATTATTTATTATATATAAATATAAAAATATTATTTAATAATTTATTTATATAATAATTATATTCTAATTATTTATTAATAATTTATTTAATTTAATAAAAAATATTAATATTTAGAAATTAATATTTAGAAATTAATATTTATAAGTAGTTAATAAGTAGTTAATAAGTGCAAGGAATGTAGAACTAAATAAAATAAGTGTACCTATTCATCTTTCTACACGAATATGTATGATAATTCGCTTTATTAATAAAATTTATTATTCTTTTCCCATCCTTATTTCTTTCTATCTTTCTAATCTAATAAGGAGTTTATTATGAAAATAAAAGATTTTATTAGGAGTTTGCGACTCTAACTAATTCGATCCATCCAACAAACGGGGATTCATAGTAAAAAATGGGGGTTATCGATAGATATAGAAATAACTTCTATTCTCTATTTTCTATTTATTTCTTTTTTATTTTGATTTCGATATTTTTTTTTATTGTCTATATTAATACGTAACGTAAGAAGGCCAGATAATTTTTTTTTTAATTTTCCCTAATTCTAATTCCTCGGAGGGAGAAATTCACTTTTTTATCCTGTTGATAGAAGGTTCGTGATTACTAATCATGAATAGAGGTAGGATAAAAAAATGGATCTGGAGGAAAAACGAAAAAGTAATTACCCGAAACTTCTAACTCTTATTACAAGTAGAACTTATGTCATCAAAGAAAACACCATTCTTTTTAGTTTTTTTTTGATTACGATGAGCTAAATACTTGTTCGCTACAAATAACTGAATTTAGTACTATACTTTATTAATTTTTTGAATTTTGATTCAAGGGAAAGAAACCGTGGAGCTGAAATAACTCACTCAGAACACCTTTTAAAGGATTACGTGGTACAATTGGGTCAAATAAGCCTTTATGGAATAAATACTCAGCCGCTTGTGAACCATCGGGTACTGTCTTATTCAATGTTTGTTCAATTACTCTTTTGCCCGCAAATGCAATGTAGGCATTAGGTTCAGCAACAATGACATCTCCCAACATACCAAAACTGGCTGTTACTCCACCGGTTGTAGGAGATGTAAGGATTGATACATAGAATAATTTTTTATTTGATTGATAATTATGTGAAGCGGAAGATATTTTAGCCATTTGCATCAAACTCAAACTTCCTTCTTGCATGCGCGCTCCTCCAGAAGCACACACAATAATGACAGGTAGAGATCGATTAGTAGCATACTCGATCAAACGGGTGATTTTCTCGCCTACTACAGATCCCATACTACCTCCCATGAACTTAAAATCCATAACTCCAATTGCTATGGGAATACCATTTAGTTGACCTATGCCTGTTTGAACAGCTTCAGTTAAACCTGTCTTTCTTTGATAAGAATCGATACGATCTCTATAGGGTTTCCCCTCTGAATGAAATTCAATGGGGTCCATAGAGACCATATCTTCATCCATAGGATCCCAAGTCC